CTTGTTATAGATTTGTTCCAACCCTCAATCCTCTTTTCGAGATTCATCGATATTGAATCAATCGAACGCACTTCTAACACCTGTTCCACTTTTGGAAGACCTTGCGTTATATCACCAGATCTTGATTTTTCATATATAAATGTAACTAATGTATCGCCTTCGTAAAGGATTTCCCCATAATGTCCATGAACAGTTGCTCCTGGAGTAGCCAAATAAGGCTTAGCTGATCGTATTACCACAGAGTCAACTTGAACAATTAGAACTTGACCCGATTTTAAATGCGGTCCTTTTTTGGCTATACATACATTTTCACAAAGAAACTGCCCAAGACTAACGATTGGAGATGTCTCTTCACAATAATTGTAATGGAGAAAATACCAATTCAAATGGAATGGATTCAAAATGATGTTACTGCATGAATAGGGATTATAAATTTGACCATTTTCATCCAGTAAATAATATTTAAGTATTTGAAAAATCTGTTTGAAATTGTCAAGTTGCAAATAGTTAGTTACCAAGATCTGATTATGGGTTATTAAATGGGAAAATAAATCAAAATTATAAATTGGAAAGCCTGTTCCTAACGGGCCCAACGAATTCCTAATTGGAATTAGGGGGTTCTTTTTGATTGATTCTTTTATCACATTGGGATATTTTACATCGTTGAATGGGCCTATTCGAAAACAATTGGATGATGACAAAATTATCAAAGATTGAGATTCCTTATTTCGATTCAACAACGTATGGATAGTTCCTTGATTTGGATTAAAGGATTCTTTAATCCTTGCCTTGGAATAGGAATAAATGGAAGAAAACGGATTGACATTAGCGCGATCTGATCCATTCTCAGAGATCAATCCTGAACCCGACAGATCATTCCTTTTTCCGGTATAAGAAATAGGTGACTTAGTTAAGTCGATTCTTAGAAAATATCTAAGCAAACCATTTGTCCTTATTTCAACAAAGGAAGCACAGGCCTTTTCGATTTTTTTGTCTTGGTCCCAATTCAACACTAAAGAAGTCCGAACTAATTGAATACTTGTGTCCCAAATTTCAAGAATTGGGTCGTAATAAAGGATATAATTGACAACTCGAAGTTGTAGATTATCACTTTCCTGCAAGAGATCCGGCGGGAAAAGTCTTCCTAAATTTATACCATCCGTTTTTTTATATGGGACTACAGGTTGAACCAAAACAAAATACTTTTTTTCATACCTGGAAAGTTTCATTCGTTGGATATAAAGCCAATTTTTCAATTTTTTGTATTCTTTGGAATTTGGTTTTCCCCCTCCTGGCGGTATCAATCGGAATGCCTTATTTGTCTTTCCAGGAAAATGGATATCTCCAGAAAAGATTATCAGTTTCATTTTTTCTGCTTTTTTCTTCACTCGGACCAATCCGCCTACCCGACTTCTTCTATTTAAAGTGATTTGTGTATCTGCCCCAATAATACTATTGTGCCGTACCATTATGGAAGAAGATTCGGCCAAAATGTGGACTTCCACGGGAATAAAAAAAAATGGATTTACTTCCTTTTGGTATTTTGGCCAAAATACCTTGACTCCTCGATATTCAATCAAATCCTCTTCGTTGACGATTGAATTCAGTTCTCTAGTCTCATATTTAGTAAGTCCCGAGCTCTTTCTTATATATCGAGGATCATCGAAATAAGCAAGAATACTATTTCTACGGAGAATACCATTTCTGGGGATTTCCATTGAGATACCTGAAGAAGGTATTAGTTGGTTCTCGCCTTCTTGAATCGATTCGAGTGGGATGATGAATCTATTTCTTCGCCTCTTTGCCAATAAATCAGAATTACCGTCGAGAATGGTCGGATATCTGAGATTACAACGACCCGTACATGTCATTCGATTCAGTTCTGAATAATCAGGAATCCTATCTCCTTTTTGATTTTTACCAGAAAAATACGAACTAAAAAATTTGTGTCTCACTTGATTATTAGTTACTGAGGGGTTAGCAATATATCTTGGCTTGACAGAAAGAGAATAAGCGTTCATTTGATCTTGATCCTTGTGGATCGAACAAGGGCCTAGATTGTATCTCCGGGGCTCCCCTAATAATATCCATAAATGACTTGTTTTTGGTAAGAGATGAATATTACCATATGTAAATTCAGGTGCATGGTACACATCAGTATTCCAGTGCATTTCGCCTTCTGAGTCAGAATAAATATGTTTTCGAACCTTCTCTTTCAAATTCAAAGTGGATGTTCTCGCGCGAATCTCAGCAATCACTTGTTCTGATTCTACATATTGATCGTTTTGAACTAAAAGAAAACTTTTGGGCGGAATACACACATTGTGTATAATATCTTCACTCTCAATAGTTACATACAAGTCTCTAGAACATAGAAAAGCAGGATGTCCATGACGTGTGCGTGTCGGATGAACCAAATCCTCGTTGAATTTTATTTTTCCATTAGAAGGGGCTCGCACATGTTCTGCAGTACCCCCTGTAAATACTCCGCCGGTATGAAAAGTTCTTAATGTTAATTGAGTGCCCGGTTCTCCAATAGATTGACCTGCAATAATACCTACGGCTTCTCCCAATTCGACCAGGTCGTCATGAGCTGGACTCCGGCCATAACATAATTGACAAATCCAAGATGTACTCCTACAAGTAAAGGGGGTTCGAATAGAGATTGGTTGTGCTCTAAAAGTTATGAATCTACTGACAAGTCCAACCCCAATATCTTGATTTCTAGTAGCAATACATCGCGAACCTATATATATATCATCTGCTAATACACGGCCAATTAATGTTTGGATAAAAATCCTGTCCGCCATCATTCCATTTCGAGGACTTACAGAAATACCTCGAACGGTGCCACAATCTGTTCGACGTACAACAATGTGTTGAACTACTTCAACAAGTCTGCGCGTGAGATATCCTGCATCTGATGTTCGGATAGCGGTATCCACAACCCCTTTACGGGCTCCGTAGCAAGAAATAATGTATTCTGTTAAAGACAGTCCTTCGCGTAAATTGCTTTGAATGGGTAAATCAATCATTTGCCCTTGGGGATCCGACATTAATCCTCTCATACCTACTAATTGATGTACCTGAGATGCATTTCCTCTGGCTCCCGAAAAAGACATTATATGGACTGGATTAAAAGGATCGGTCATCCGAAAATTAGGATTCATTTCTTGTCGCAAATATTCACTTGTGGCATACCATATTTCGATCGATTGACGTAATTTTTCTACCGCGTGTACATTCCCATAATGATGGTGTTTTTCCAAAATAAAACTTTGTTGTTCAGCGTCTTGAACTAGCCATCTTTTAGAAGGTATTGTTAAAAGATCATCAATTCCTAATGAAATGGATGCGGCGGTAGCTTGTCGGAAACCCAGAGTCTTTACTTGATCCAGGATATGTGATGTATATCCTATTCCATAGTGATCAATAAATCGACTAATAAGCCGTTTCATGGCAGTTCCGTCTATCACTTTATTGTGAAAGACCTGAGTGGGCCGTTCTGCCATCAGTACCTCCATATTGCGCTGAGTAGAATTTGACAATGGGCTTGAGTCAGTGATTGGAAAACTTCCTTTTCTAGATCTTGATTCACGTAGAAATTCTGCAATTATGGTCCTAGTTAACCCGGAGAGACTCGAATTCCCGTTGGTAGCATAGAATTACAACAGCCCTGCCAAAACCCCTGTATGGCTTCTTCTATTTCTCGATAAAGGGAAATATGACCAAGAGTGGTTCGAATATATATATAAAGAATTTCTTTTTTTATACTTCGTACTATTAGATAGTGTCCATAAATCTCATAAAAGGTCCCCACAGATTCATAGTGAATTTCGATGGGAGCTTCTCTTGCAGCAATAACGCGTTGATCTAGTCGCCACCGCAGCCACAAAGGACTACCTAAATTGATTCGTTTTTGCCGATAAGCTCCAATTGCATCATAGGGATTACAAAAAAAGGGTTCTTTTTTTTTTGTATACTTATAGTTATTATCTTCATTTTGATAGTTTCTACGATTACATGGATTATACCTATTTACACAAATACCCCGACGATTTCCACTCGTTAAGACATAGAGTCCACTAAGCATATCTTGAGTTGGTGCCGAAATCGGATCCCCAATAGTTGGAGACAAAAGATTCATATGAGAAAACATAAGTAAACGCGCCTCTGCTTGAGCCTCCAAAGATAAAGGCACATGAACAGCCATTTGATCCCCGTCAAAGTCTGCATTGAAGCCCTTACAAACTAATGGATGTAAACAAATAGCGCGCCCTTCCACTAAAACGGGGAGGAATGCCTGTATGCCTAATCTATGCAGAGTAGGCGCTCTATTCAGCAATACAGGATGGTCATCCAGAATTTCCTGAAGTATTTCCCATACAATCGGTTTTTTTTTCCGAATTTGACTCTTAGCAACTCCTATGTTCGAAGCAAGATGTTTTCTAATTAGGTCACGAATTACAAATGCCTGGAAAAGTTCTATTGCTATTTCGCGAGGCAATCCACATCGATGTAATGAAAGTGAAGGGCCCACGACAATCACGGACCGCCCTGAATAATCGACCCGTTTACCAAGCAGAGTCTCGCGAACTCTTCCTTCTTTGCCTTCAATTACATCTGAAAGCGACTTGTAAACTCTATTATGATCATCCCTCATTGGTTGTCCGCAGATTCCATTATCAAGAAGTGCATCCACGGCTTCTTGTAGCAATTTTTCCTGAGATATTATTAATTCTTCTGGCGTAGCTATACTTGTTGTTAATAGATCTGTAAGAGTATTATTCCGATAGATAATTCTTCTATAGATTTCATTAATATCCGAGGTCACTAGTTTATCCTCATCTATATGATAGATTGGTCTCAACTCAGGAGGAAGAACTGGTAATAGACACAAAACCATCCATTTTGGTTCTATATTTGTTCGAATAAAATGCTTAGCCAATTCCATGCGTCTAAGCAAAAAATCTTTTCTTCTTCCAACTTTTCGATCTTCC